TTACTTGTTTTGTTTGATTCTTTCAAACAGAACTTTCCTTTCGAATATGTATTATGTATAAAGTCTTATACATTCTTTTTGAACGGATGGATCCACAACATGAACAAAAAAAGAGAGGGGGATAAAGGATGATTGCACTTTTTTATTAAAGATACGTTTAATTTGAAGACTAGAAACTTATCAAAATTAATAAATCCTATGCCAAGAACCAGATTTGAACTGGTGACACGAGGATTTTCAGTCCTCTGCTCTACCAACTGAGCTATCCCGGCCATTACCGAAGTATCATCCTTATTTTACTAGATTACTTAGGTCTATGTCAATTAAAAGAAACGCAAAAGTAGTAAATGTAGTAAATGAAAAAAGTTTTGGACCGGGAATTTTTTGGATCTTCGAAAAGAAGACTTTCTAAGTTTTAGACTGAAAAATGATATAGATTCTAAAAAATTCAAATCAATATTTCTTTCTCATTTGTACGTGTATGATATATCCCACAAGACTTGTATATAATAAGAAAAGAAATTATAGTTTGTAAAAGCGTCGGATGAATGAAAAAAGATAATGAATTCTTGAATAACTAAAAAAAGGTAAGGTGTCAAACAGACTTTTTGGGGGAGTAGGGTTGGGGATAGAGGGACTTGAACCCTCACGATTTTAAAAGTCAACGGATTTTCATCTTACTATAAATTTCATTGTTGTCAGTATTGACATGTAGAATGGGACTCTATCTTTATTCTCGTCCGATTAATAAGTTCCACCAAGGATCTATCAGACTATGAAGTGAATAATTTGATCAACACAAGGTAGTGAACTCCATTTGTTAGAACAGCTTCCATTGAGTCTCTGCACCTATCCCGCTTTCTAAACTCTGGTTTGTTCGCGTAACCTAGGATTTGGCTCAGGATTGCCCATTGTTAATTCCAGGGTTTCTCTGAATTTGAAAGTTATCACTTAGTAGGTTTCCATACCAAGGCTCAATCCAATTAAGTCCGTAGCGTCTACCAATTCCGCCATATCCCCCTTTTTTCTTTTAGATTAGGATCTCATTATGATGTCTTTCCACTTTTTCTTATGCCGAAACCTTGGCATTCATTACATATAGATACTTATTTTATTTCTTTGGTATCTTCTTTCATTTTTTTTAGCCCCATCCATATTGATTTAGTATAATCAACAAAGATTCTATCATTTTTGTATTTGCAATTCAATATGGTTATATATTAGAGAACATATATATGTTCTTCCTTTTCTCATCGTTGTCTTAAATTTGAAGAAATAGTCGAACGGTCGATTCGTTTTTTTTTACTTCCATGAAAAAAAATTTATGATCATTATTGAAACTTAGAATTCTACAATGTGCAATGGAAAAAGATTCTAAGTCTACTTCGTAGATTTGAAATTCGAATAATTCTAAAAAATTCTATTCGAATATTCATTTCGAATATTAATTCTAAAAATTCTATAAATAAAAAAAAAAGACAAAAAGTAAAAAATAATAATAATAGCATGAGGTTAGAACAAAAAAAACAAGAATTTGAAATCAGATATCATTTAACTTAAAAAAAAAGCTTTCCGGTCGAATTGAAATTTTCTTATTTAGAAACTCATGAAATCAAAATTAGAAAGTCGATATATTGCTATATTCTATTAATTCATTAAGGTTATGTTTTATTTATTTAATGATAGTCACTATTTATTTGAGCTATATTCTGTTCTAGAATATCTAGAATATGATGAATTCTAAATAGATAAGGAAAACTATGAATAGAATAGTTAATTGATACGATCTAGTAGTTTAGTGAATTTGTATGCACTATTTTATTTGAGCCCGCTTAGCTCAGAGGTTAGAGCATCGCATTTGTAATGCGATGGTCATCGGTTCGATTCCGATAGCCGGCTTTTCCATAGTTTTTCGTTTTTTTTACATAATTTTTAATGTACTTTCAAAATCAAAGAAGATTTAAAAGACTTCTTTCACCTTTTTACAAGAGTTACCACGCCATTTATATTATGTCATATAAACTTCCATTTAGGAATATATATTGGGTAAAAGGGTTAGATCTTTGCAAAATAAATCAAGAAAATAAAGGAAAATTTTTGTGATTTATTGATTTGTATATATTGTATATACAATAAAAAAAATCTGTATATTGAGAGAATATATCGTCTGACTCTTTGTATTCCAATAGTTTATTGGAGTGGATTTTACGTCATTTATCATTATCATTTAGTTCAGTTTTAATTTTGTTTAGTTTTGTACAATTTCAATAAAAAAAGGAGTCTTTATGTCACGTTACCGAGGGCCTCGTTTTAAAAAAATACGCCGTCTGGGGGCTTTACCGGGACTAACTAGTAAAAGGCCTAGGGCAGGAAGTGATCTTAGAAACCAATCACGCTCCGGAAAAAAATCTCAATATCGTATTCGTTTAGAAGAAAAACAAAAATTGCGTTTTCATTATGGTCTTACAGAACGCCAATTACTTAAATATGTTCGTATCGCCGGAAAAGCCAAGGGGTCCACGGGTCAAGTTTTATTACAATTACTTGAAATGCGTTTGGATAACATCCTTTTTCGGTTGGGTATGGCTTTGACTATTCCTCAAGCGCGCCAATTAGTTAACCATGGACATATTTTAGTTAATGGTCGTATAGTTGATATACCAAGTTATCGCTGCAAACCCCGAGATATTATTACAGTGAAGGATGAACAAAACTCTAGAACTTTGGTTCAAAATCTTCTTGAGTCATCTGCCCCCGAGGAATTGCCAAACCATCTGACTCTTCACACATTCCAATATGAAGGGTTAGTCAATCAAATAATAGATAGGAAATGCGTCGGTTTGAAAATAAATGAATTGCTTGTCGTAGAATATTACTCTCGACAGACTTAAAAAACCTAAGTTAAGTAAAAAAAATAACTAAAAACAAGAGTTCGGACCACTCCCCTTTGCCCTCTTTTTTGATTAAAAATAAAAAGGCACAAGGTAAGGGATTTTTTTTCGGGAAATCTTTTTCCTATTCATGTATCATAGATTGGTGGGGAGGTTTGGATCCCTTGTTTGCTCTTCCCAGCATTTTCCATATCAAAGAAATATCGATTTTATATCTATTCTTTTTTATTTGATTTGATACATTGTGGTCAATCACGTAAGATGATTTAGTTGAAAGTACGGAAAGAGAGGGATTCGAACCCTCGGTAAACAAAAGTCTACATAACAGTTCCAATGTTACGCCTTCAACCACTCGGCCATCTCTCCGACATCAGGATTATGACTGAGTACCTGGGTGAATAGCGAGTTATTCATCGTTTTTTAGATTATGGTTAATGGTTAATAGATACCTGAAAAAATTGGAAGTAGATAGAATATTTTTTTATAAAAAACGAGTCCGCTTTTATGTCAGTTCGTACTATAAAAATTCCTTTGTTTGTGAGAAAATTTTCTCACAAAAGAAAAGGTAAAGGAAATAAAAAGAGTTATAGAATGGATTACTACCTATGCCAAGATCGCGTATAAATGGAAATTTTATTGATAAAACCTTTACAATTGTAGCCGATATCTTATTACGAGTCATTCCGACAACTTCCGGAGAAAAAGAGGCATTTACTTATTACAGAGATGGTGCGATTTGATTATCATTATCATTATTTTTTTATTTTTCACCGATTTGGAATAGAAAAAACAAGTATTGAAAAAAATCTACGCTTTTGAAGGTGAAGTTTATAATATAAAAAAAGCAATCCCTTCTGTCATGTATCCACGATTAATGCAGCCTTAGATGCTTCAATTGTGAATTCTAGTATTGAGCAAAAGGTTTTTACCTATGGTTCCCGTATTACAGATCAATCCTACTAGACTAATACAATATACGAATAGGAGGCACAGGGGAAGAAGCACTACGCCGAGAAATCAACAACACGAAAACTTTCTTCAAAATGATTCCTTTTCTTTCTTCTTCTTCTTTGGGATTGGGACTAATTCAAATGGTTGGAACAATAAACATCCATCTCGTCCGTACTTTGGATACCCGTATAACCATTGAAGACTGTTGAAGTGACTAATTCCTGGAAATTTAGGAGCGTTGAGAACAAAGAAATTTTTAGGGTTTCCTTTTTTATTTTTATCTAGTATGAATCCACTTGGTAGTAAGAAAAGATCTTTTACAAGAAGGTTGGCTAGGGATTTCTTGTAAAAACATTAGCCCCGCTTAGTTCATAATGACAGCCAATTTTTCCATATATTTATTATTTTCATTATGCACCTAAAGGAGGAGCCGTATGAGATGAAAATCTCACATACGGTTCTGAAACGGAGAATTCGTTAAAGCGAATGACGACCGTAACGGATGTCGGCTCAATCTGAAGGAAATTATGCGGAAGCATTACAGAATTATTATGAAGCTATGCGACTAGAAATTGACCCCTATGATCGAAGTTATATACTCTATAATATAGGCCTTATCCACACAAGTAATGGGGAACATACCAAAGCTTTAGAATATTATTTTCGGGCATTAGAACGAAACCCCTTTTTACCACAAGCTTTTAATAATATGGCTGTGATCTGTCATTACGTGCGACTATCTCCACTATAGAAAAAAAGAACGAACAGCTAGTCAATGAAATACTAGAAACACAAAACAAAGGGCTTTCTACATAAGCATCGTCCAAAACGATTTTTTATCAGCTGTAGCAAATAAATAAACTTCATGGATCAAATATGAAGTGAAGACTAGATATGCCTAAATACTTTCTTTTCTATGGATAAAAAAAGATTTAATTGATAGAGGAAGCACCGTAAAGATCAATTGGAAAGGTTTTGGACCGATACAACAAGAGCTGTTTATTTATATCATAATACATAATATGAGATAAATCTTAGGAATCTACTTATGTAATAGAGTGGATCCTCTAAGGTATTGAGCAGCGGTGTAGCATCAGATCCTAAAGACAGTAAGTCTTTTTCTTTTTTATGAAGTATGAAAAAAAGTCTTTTTCAAAG